ACATGCGTTATTTTAATAATGTAAATAAGCACATTTTTCGCCCCCACTAAGCTTCTAGAGGTTGTCCTGTTTCCGGGGGGTTTACAGGAGTGATAGTGATCTCAGGAGTTTAGGGGGGTAGGGGGGTTTAACGCGAAGAAACCAGGGGTGAATCTTAGGAAGTCTCGAGGAACAAATCACTCTTTATGCTCTTGAGATACAGTTATGCAGTTCTTCTTAGAATATCTATCCAACACTCAAAATATATCTCGCAGGGGCGAGATAAATGCTCATACCTTGTCTGTTAATACCGTGTGCGCTCTGTTATGTCAAGTGAAAGGAAAAAAAAAAAGAGAACCCCTTGCTCGCTGGAGTGAACGCCCGGCATGCTGGGTCTCTCGGAGATGTATACTCAACATTAACTTATGTCAGCGTCGATGAAAGAGCGAGGAATAACATCAATCAATGGCCCTGAAATAGGAACCAAATGCCAGGAATAGTGCACTGTGTGAAACCCCCACGAATACTTGTCCCTCACCTTCAATAACCGTTAGCATTAAGAAATCAACTGATGGTCGGTTCTTACTACATCGTATACTGGCTATCTGACGGGTTGTGGGAAAACGTATAACTTAACTAATGAGTAATTGAGTTCGGTCTTAAATCTCGCCTATCCTTGACTTCGTCAAATGTTATGTAATTCTCTACTTGCTTTATGATTACCTTCGTATTTTGGTGATATATGAATGAGGGATACCGAGATATGTGGATATTATATATATGTCCGTGCATGTTATTGATTTTTTTAAAATAAATTTGTGGGGATAATACATATATGTATATATTTAAGTCATATTTTGGAACTCGTACATAAACCAAGGAATAGTTAAATCTTAGAACTCTGGCTTTGGGAGCCAGGAGCGGGAGTTAAAATCTCCTTTCCTTGATTGCGGCAGACGGGGGAATTCCGTCACCGTTGCGTTGAGCAGTAGGGAGGATTTTAACCTCCGGCGTCCGGCTTACAAGACCGGCGCTCTGGCGCTGAGCTACTAGTGCAAGACCATCCTAAAGCTTTGTTTTCCATCCAACCTGCTAGGGGGAACAGGGTTAAGAAGAGAAAGAAGTATAGGAGGGATGCAATTTGGCCAATGATAATAAAGGGGTGTTCAACTGGCATGCCTCCAATTCATGTGAGAATGGCGACGTCTGCGATAAGAGTCCAAAAGAGAAATTGGGTTATGGGACGAAAGGTTAGGCCCCGTTGCTTTGATGTATGAAGAATGGGGACTACTAAGAGCACGAGAATCGATGCCAAAAGGGCTAGCACTCCCCCCAGTTTGTTGGGGATAGACCGAAGAATGGCGTAAGCAAACAAGAAGTATCATTCTGGCTTGATGTGTGGAGGGGTTACCAGTGGGTTAGCAGGAGTAAAATTGTCTGGGTCTCCAAGCAGGTTTGGTGAGAAGAGTGCTAGGGATGTGAGGGCGACAAGTAGAGCTGCAAACCCTAAGAGGTCTTTGTAAGAAAAGTAAGGATGAAAAGAGATCTTGTCTGCATCTGAGTTTAAGCCAAGGGGGTTGTTTGAGCCGGTTTCATGTAGAAAAAGCAGATGAATGAGTGTGGCTCCTGCAATTACAAATGGAAATAGGAAGTGGAAGGCAAAGAATCGTGTTAGAGTGGCGTTATCTACTGAGAAGCCGCCTCAGATTCATTGAACTAGGGCATTGCCAATATAAGGAACTGCGGAAAGAAGGTTGGTGATGACAGTGGCCCCTCAGAATGACATCTGTCCTCAGGGGAGGACATAGCCTACGAAAGCAGTTACTATTACAAGAAGAAGAAGGACAACCCCGATGCTTCAGGTCTCTTTATAAAGATAGGAACCGTAGTACAAGCCTCGTCCAATATGTATGTAGAGACAGATAAAGAAGAAAGAGGCACCATTGGCGTGTAGGTTGCGGATAAGTCAGCCGTAGTTAACATCTCGGCAAATGTGGCCGACCGATGAGAAGGCTGTTCCGATGTCAGAGGTGTAGTGCATGGTGAGGAAGAGCCCGGTTAAGATTTGGATGATTAAACAAAGGCCCAGGAGGGAGCCAAAGTTTCATCAAACTGAAATATTCGAGGGAGCTGGAAGATCAACTAGTGCATTGTTTGCGATTTTTAGTAGGGGGTGGGTTTTTCGTAGGCTGGCCATTAAGGTTCTTGTAGTTGAATAACAACGGTGGTTTTTCAAGCCATTAGCCCTGGTTAGAGTCCTGGCAGGAATTATGACTTATGTTATGTGTTTGTTCTTATTGGGGTTGATTTTAGGTTTAGTAGCAGTGGCTTCTAACCCTTCTCCGTATTTTGCTGCTTTGGGGTTGGTGGTTGTAGCGGGCATGGGGTGTGGGGTTTTAGTAGGGCATGGTGGTTCTTTCTTGTCTTTAGTTCTATTTTTAATTTACTTGGGAGGAATGCTAGTAGTGTTTGCGTACTCATCTGCTCTTGCTGCTGAGCCTTTTCCAGAAAGTTGAGGTAGTCGTCCGGTTTTGATATACATAGCAATGTATGTTGTGGGAGTGGTAGTGGTATCAAGTGCTGTTTGAGGTGGGTGACACGAAGTGTCATGGGTACCAGCTGATGAGCTTGGAGAGTTTTCTGTATTCCGAGGGGATATTGGAGGAGTAGCTATTATGTATTCGTCAGGAGGAGGTATGCTTGTGTTAAGTGCGTGGGTGCTCTTGCTTACGTTGTTCGTAGTGCTGGAGTTAACTCGAGGGCTGAGTCGGGGGACTCTTCGGGCTGTCTAATATGCAGCAATGAGGATGGCTAGGGTGAGGGTAAGGAGGAACAAGGCGAGGTAGGTTTTGATTAAGCCTTGTTGAGTGTTGCTTGTGGTGGTGATTAGGGGGAGGTTAGCACTAGCAATGGCCTTAGGGCCCACTTTCTCAAGTCAGGTTTGGTCTACCATTTGACTAGCAATTGCTTGTCCTAAAACCAAGCTGGCCTTAGGAGTGAGGCGATGGGTGATTGTTGGGAAAAATCCAAGCATGTTAGAGAAGTGGTGTGTGGTTAGGTTTGGTGTAGTTTGATACTGTTTAGTTGTAAGAGACGCTAGCTCTAGTGCTAGGATAAGGCCTGTAACTGTAACAAGAAGGGCGGCTAGTTTAAGCAGGGGATGTATGGTTATGATTGGGGTCTTTAAGGGGGTAATGTTTGAGGTAATTAAAAGTCCAGCAATGATGCTTCCTCAGGCTAACCGTTTAATGGGGTTGATCACGGAGGGGTTGTTTTCATTGATGGGGGAGAGGGGGCTGAATCGGGGGTGGCCTATTGAAACAAAGTAGACCACGCGTAGGCTATAGATAGCAGTAAAAGAGGTGGCTAGAAGGGTGAGAGTAAGGGCTCAGGCGTTTAGGTGTGATGTGTTTAGGGCTTCAATGATAGCATCTTTTGAGAAGAAGCCGGCTAGGAAGGGGGTGCCGGTAAGAGCAAGGCTGCCGATTGTTAAACAAGATGAGGTAAGGGGGGTGAGGTGGTGTATGCCTCCCATTTTACGAATGTCTTGCTCGTCGTTTAGGCTGTGGATGACAGAGCCTGAGCATAGGAATAGCATCGCCTTAAAGAAAGCGTGGGTACAGATGTGTATGAAGGCGAGTTGGGGTTGGTTGAGTCCAATAGTAACTATCATTAATCCGAGCTGGCTTGATGTAGAGAAGGCAACGATTTTCTTGATATCGTTTTGGGTGAGTGCGCATGTGGCTGTAAAAAGTGTTGTAAGGGCGCCGAGGCATAAGCAGGTTGTTAGAGCAGTCTGGTTTGTTTCTAGCAAGGGGCTTATGCGAACCAACAGGAAAATGCCAGCGACTACCATAGTGCTGGAGTGTAGTAGGGCAGACACCGGCGTAGGACCCTCCATGGCCGAGGGGAGCCATGGGTGAAGGCCAAATTGGGCTGACTTGCCGGTGGCGGCGAGGATTAGGCCCAAAAGGGGGAATGTAAGATCAAAGTCTTTAGAGGTGATGAAGACTTGCTGTATTTCTCAGGAGTTAAGTTTTATGGCTATCCAGGCTATGGCAAAGATTAGACCGACATCTCCTACGCGGTTGTATACGACAGCTTGAAGAGCAGCAGTGTTAGCATCTGCTCGTCCGTATCACCAGCCGATGAGAAGGAAAGATATGATACCCACGCCTTCTCAGCCAAGAAATAGCTGAAATATGTTGTTTGCTGTGACAAGAACAATTATGGCGATGAGAAAGACTAAAAGGTATTTGAAAAACCGGTTTATGTGGGGGTCCGTATGCATGTACCAAGATGCAAATTCGAGGATGGACCAGGTGACGTAAAGAGCAATAGGGGTGAAAATGATAGAGTAATGATCGAATTTAAAGCTAACACTAATGTCAAAACAAGTGGTGTTTATTCAAGTTCAGGAAGTTACGATGGCTTCGGCACCCTCGTTGAAAAACAGGAAGAGGGGGAGGAGGCTAACGAAGAAGGCAAGCTTGACTGCAGTTTTAACATGTGTTGTGGCCCACCCCATGGTCTTGATTTGGGGGGTTAAGGTTGTAAGAATGGGGTAGGATAAGAGGGTAAAAATAATAATTAGACTTGAAGTTATTATTAGGGAAGTGGGGTGCATAGCTACTACTTGGACTTGCACCAAGAGTTTTTGGTTCCTAAGACCAATGGATGAGCTGTTATCCTTTAGGAGCCTTCTCGAGTGAGCCCTGGGGTCCAACCAAGGTCGTGGAGATTAGCAGTCTTCGTTGCTGGCGAGCCTCTCTCGGTGGGTAAGGGGGTTTTAACCCTTGTTTTTAGAATCACAATCTAATGTTTTAGTTAAACTATACCTACATGTTGCTCATCCTCAGATTAGCTCCGGCTTTAGGACAAGCAGGATTAGGGGGAGGAGGTGTAATGCTACAAGCAGGTGCTCTCGTGTGTGTGATGGGTCTAGGGCGAGGATGTGGTCTGGAAGTGGGCCTCGTTGGGACATGAGGAACATGTAGAGGGAGTAGCTTGCTGTGATTAGTGTACCAGCCCCTGTTAGGACGATAGTCCATCAAGACCAGTTAAAAAGAGAGGTGATAATTATTAGTTCTCCTATCAGGTTAGGAAGTGGAGGAAGAGCTAGATTAGCGAGGCTAGCAATAAATCATCAGGCCGTTATAAGGGGTAGGACCATTTGCAGTCCTCGGGCTAGTAGTATTGTACGACTATGTGTTCGTTCATAGCTTGTATTGGCGAGGCAAAAGAGGGCGGAGGATGCCAGACCGTGGGCAATCATGAGGATAAGGGCTCCGGAGAACCCTCAAGGAGTTTGAATTAGGATTCCGCCTACAACCAAGCCCATGTGGCTTACGGAGGAGTAAGCAATAAGGGACTTTAGATCTGTCTGGCGAAGGCAGATTGATCCGGTCATAATTACCCCTCACAAGGCGAAAACAATAAAGGGGTAGCTAAGCTCCTTAGTAAGGGGTTCGAGTATTACCACCATTCGTATCATGCCGTAGCCGCCAAGTTTTAGAAGTACGGCGGCCAGGATTATGGAGCCTGCAATGGGCGCTTCAACATGTGCCTTTGGTAGTCAAAGGTGTATTCCATAAAGGGGTATTTTTACGAGAAATGCAAGGAGGCAGCCGGCCCACCATAGCTCGTGGGCATAAGAGGAGAGTTCGACTGGGTTGGAGTATTGGAGTGTTAAAAGAGAGAGGGTGCCAGTGTTGTTTTGAAGGAGGAGAAGTGCAACAAGAAGAGGAAGGGACCCAGCAAGGGTATAAAAAAGAAAATAGACACCCGCATTTAAGCGCTCAGTTTGGTTCCCTCAGCGGGTAATTAAGATAAGGGTGGGAATGAGGGTGGCTTCAAATATGACATAAAATATAATAACTTCTGTAGCTCCGAAAGCCATAATGAGAAAGACTTGAAGGGAGGCTAGTAGGGTGAGGTAGGCTCGTTGTCGGTTAAGAGGCTCTGAGGCTGTGTGGTTTTGGCTAGCTAGGATTATAAGTGGGAGTAGCCAGCAAGTAAGGACGAGCAGGGGTGTGGAAAGAGCGTCTGTGGCTATGCACAAGTTGAGGTTAGATCATCCAGTTTCTGCTATAGTAGAAAATCACGAGAGACTTGTAAGAGCAATGAGGAGGCTGTGTGTAAGCGTAGTGGATCAAAGTCATTTGGGGGGTGTTATTCAAGTAGTGGGGATTAGCATTAGGGTGGGGATTAAAATTTTTAGCATTGGAGAAGATTTAGGCTTTGAAGGCGATCTGTGCCATGGGTGCGAGCAGTGGCCACTAGCAGGGCTAGTCCTGCACTTGCTTCGCAAGCTGAAAATGCTAGCAGGAGTATTGGGGCTGTGGAAAAGTTTGTAGTGCCTAGTTGCAAGGTTCAAAGAGAGAGAGCTACGAATAAAGAGAGCATTATACCTTCTAAGCATAGAAGGGCTGAGAGTAGGTGGGTTCGGTGGAAGGCTAGTCCGGTAAGGCCTAGTAGGAAAGCCGACGAGAAGGTAAAGTGAACGGGGGTCATTAGGCAACTGTGGACTTTAACCACAAGTTTTTGAGCCGAAATCAAAGGTTTTTGTTAAACTAGCTGCTTATTCGGCCCACTCAAGGCCCCCTTGAAGTCATTCGTAAATTAGGCCGAGGGTAAGGAGGGCGAGGACGGCTGTGGCTCATAGGAATGTTGTTAGAGGGGTTGTCAGCTGGTCTCCTCAGGGTAGTGGGAGTAGGAGGGCGATCTCTAGGTCGAACAGCAAGAACAGGATGGCAATCAAGAAGAAGCGGAGGGAGAAAGGTAGACGAGCGGAACCTACTGGGTCAAAGCCGCATTCATAAGGCGAGAGCTTTTCGTGATCGGGTGTTATTTGAGGGAGTCAGAAGGAGACAAGGGCTAGAATGACGGAAAGAAGAGCAGCAATAGTGATGATGGTTGTAACTAGGTTCATTATCTTTCCTTGGGCTCTAACCAAGACCGGGTGATTGGAAGTCACTCATACTGTCATTTAGTACTAGAAAGATTAAGATCCTCATCAGTAGATGGAGATATAGAGGAATAGTCATACAACATCTACGAAATGTCAGTATCAGGCGGCTGCTTCAAATCCAAAGTGGTGCTCGGACGTGAAGTGATGTAGGATTTGTCGGATTAAGCAGACGGCTAGAAAGGTAGAGCCAATAATCACGTGGAGGCCATGAAACCCTGTGGCTACAAAGAATGTTGAACCATAGACCCCGTCTGCAATTGTAAAGGGGGCTTCGTAGTATTCTAAGCCTTGCAGGAACGTAAAGTAAAACCCTAGGAGAATGGTTAGTGCTAGGGATTGCACCGCTTGTTTTCGTTCGCCCTCTATGATGCTGTGATGGGCTCATGTAACTGTAACTCCAGAGGCAAGAAGAACGGCTGTGTTAAGGAGAGGCACTTCAAATGGGTCAAGGGTTGTAATGCCTGTGGGGGGTCAGCAGCCTCCTAGTTCGGGGGTTGGTGCTAGGCTCGCATGATAGAAGGCTCAAAAGAAGCCTAAGAAAAAGAAGACTTCTGATGTGATAAAAAGGATTATGCCGTAACGGAGCCCCTTTTGGACGGGTGGTGTGTGGTGGCCTTGGAAGGTGCCTTCTCGTACGATATCTCGTCATCACTGGAACATAGTAAGGAGAAGAAGAGCTGTTCCCAGGGTCATAAGGGTTGTAGACTGGAAGTGGAATCAGGTTGCTAAGCCTGATGTTATTAGTAGGGCAGCGATTGCTCCCGTTAAAGGTCAAGGGCTGGGGTCGACTATGTGGAATGCGTGTGCTTGATGTGCCATTAGACGTTTTCTTGAAGATAGAGGGTTAAAAGAAGTACAAATACGTAGGCTTGAATCATGGCGACGGCAATTTCAAGCAAGGTTAAGAGTACAAGGACGGTGGTTGTTAGGAGAGCTACAGCGGGTATTGAGGACAGAAGAACAAAGGCGGCGGTTGAGATAAGCTGGATTAGAAGATGTCCGGCGGTGAGGTTTGCGGTAAGCCGTACACCCAGGGCGAGAGGGCGGATAAAAAGACTGATTGTTTCGATAACGATTAGTACGGGGATAAGAGGGCCAGGGGTTCCTTCTGGTAGAAGGTGGCCTAGAGCATGCGTTGGTTGGTTTCGCATTCCAATGATAACGGTAGCTAGTCAGAGTGGTGTTGCAAGGCCTAGGTTTAACGAGAGTTGTGTAGTGGGGGTGAAAGTGTACGGGAGTAGGCCGAGCATGTTTATGGTGATAAGGAAAATCATAAGGGAGGTTAAGAGGGCTGCTCATTTGTGGCCTCCTAGGCTCAGAGGGAGGAGAAGTTGTTGGGTAAAGCGGTTGATGAATCAGCCTTGGAGGGCTAGAAAGCGGCTGTTGAGTCAGCGGGTTGTAGGGGCGGGATATATAATTCAAGGAAGCGTGATAGCGAGGGCCATCAGGGGGACTCCTAGAAGTGTGGGGCTCATAAACTGGTCGAAGAGGCTTACTGTCATGGTCAGGTTCAGGGTTCTGTTTTGGGGTTTTCGGCGCTTTGCAGGGTTGGTTCATTTGGGAAGGTGTGGGCCATTACTTTTGGGGGAATAACGGCGAGGAAAACTAATCATGAGAAGACTAGGATAGCAAATCAAGGTGCGGGGTTGAGTTGAGGCATGTCGCTAAGGGTGGTTGGGGGCCACCAATCTTTAGCTTAAAAGGCTAATGCTGTTCCCTGTTTAGCTTCTTAGCGAGGCGTCCTCAAGTATTCGTGAGGATCAGTTTTCAAAGTGTTCTAAAGGGACGGCTTCAACTACAACGGGCATAAAGCTGTGGTTGGCTCCGCAGATCTCAGAGCATTGTCCGTAGAAGACCCCGGGGCGAGAGGCAATGAAAGCTGTCTGGTTAAGTCGGCCGGGTACTGCGTCTATTTTAATTCCAAGGGCTGGGACTGCTCATGAGTGAAGGACGTCATCAGCGGAGACTAGGACTCGAATGGGGGATTCTACGGGGATCACTATACGGTGGTCTGCTTCTAAGAGTCGGAATTGGCCGGGGGTTAGATCTTGCGTGGGGATTATATAAGCGTCGAAGCCAAGGTCTTCGTAATCTGTGTACTCATAGCTTCAATACCATTGATGGCCAACGGCCTTAATTGTGAGAAGAGGGCTGTTGATTTCGTCTATAAGGTAAAGAATACGGAGAGAGGGAAGGGCGATGAGAATGAGGATGATTGCTGGGAGGACTGTTCAGATAATCTCAATTTCTTGGGAGTCTAAGATATACTTGTTGGTTAGTTTTGTGGATACTATTGCCACAATAATGTAAAGGACTAGGGTGCTAATTAGAAAGACGATTATTAAGGCGTGGTCGTGAAAATGAAGAAGTTCTTCTATAACAGGTGAAGCTGCATCTTGAAATCCTAATTGAGAGGGATGGGCCATGAAGGGGGGGGGGGGCTAAGACACGCGGGACTTTAACCCACAATTCTGCCTTGACAAGGCCGTGTAATGTACCGTTTTACTAGCGTCTTATGAAGAAAGTGACAGAGCGGTTATGTGGTTGGCTTGAAACCAGCTTATGGGGGTTCGACTCCCCCCTTTCTCGTTAGTTTGATTGGACAAGTACAAATGCAGGCTCCTCGAATGTGTGGTAAGGAGGAGGGCAGCCGTGCAGTCATTCTACGTTGGTTGTTGTGAGTTCCACAGCTAGTACTTCACGTTTGGCAGCAAAAGCTTCTCAAATGATAAAGAGGAACATGATTACTGCTACAAGGGAGATTAGTGATCCAATTGAGGAGACTGTGTTTCATAGGGTATAGGCATCTGGGTAGTCTGAGTATCGTCGGGGCATTCCCGCTAAGCCTAGGAAGTGTTGGGGAAAGAAAGTGAGGTTTACCCCAAGGAACATTACTCCGAAGTGAATTTTTGTTCAGGTGCTGTGGAGGGTGTACCCTGAAAAAAGAGGGAATCAGTGAACGAAGCCTGCAACAATGGCAAAGACGGCGCCTATAGATAAAACGTAGTGGAAGTGGGCAACTACGTAGTAGGTGTCGTGGAGGACGATGTCTAGGGAGGAGTTAGCAAGTACAATGCCTGTTAGTCCGCCAACTGTAAAGAGGAAGATAAAACCGAGGGCTCATAAGAGTGGGGTTTCTCATTTAATAGAGCCGCCGTGCAGGGTAGCAAGTCAGCTAAACACTTTTACTCCGGTTGGAATGGCAATAATTATTGTGGCGGATGTAAAGTAAGCACGGGTATCTACGTCCATCCCAACTGTGAACATGTGGTGGGCCCACACGATAAACCCCAGAAGCCCGATAGCCATCATGGCTCATACCATGCCCATATACCCAAAAGGTTCTTTTTTACCTGAGTAATAGGCAACAATATGAGACACCATGCCAAACCCAGGTAAAATAAGAATGTAGACTTCGGGGTGACCAAAGAACCAAAAGAGGTGTTGGTAGAGGATTGGGTCTCCTCCTCCGGCAGGATCAAAGAAGGTGGTGTTAAGATTTCGATCTGTTAGAAGTATGGTGATACCGGCAGCAAGTACTGGAAGGGAGAGAAGCAGTAGGACTGCAGTAATTAGAACGGACCATACGAAGAGAGGGGTTTGGTATTGGGAGATAGCTGGGGGTTTCATGTTAATAATGGTTGTGATGAAGTTAATTGCTCCAAGAATAGACGAGATACCTGCCAGGTGGAGGGAGAAAATTGTAAGGTCTACGGATGCCCCTGCATGGGCAAGGTTTCCGGCGAGGGGAGGATATACCGTTCATCCTGTTCCCGCCCCTGCCTCGACCCCGGAAGAGGCAAGTAGGAGCAAGAAAGATGGGGGAAGAAGCCAAAAGCTCATATTATTTATTCGAGGGAAGGCCATGTCAGGGGCGCCGATCATTAAGGGGATGAGTCAGTTCCCGAAGCCTCCGATTATAATTGGTATTACTATAAAGAAGATTATTACGAAGGCATGGGCCGTAACAATTACATTATAAATCTGGTCGTCCCCTAAAAGGGCGCCGGGCTGGCTAAGCTCTGCTCGGATTAGGAGGCTTAAAGCTGTGCCTACTATTCCGGCTCAAGCACCAAATACTAGATATAGGGTGCCAATGTCTTTGTGATTAGTCGAGAAGAATCATCGTGTGATGGCCACAGGTAGGATGGCTGAGTTTTAAGCGGTGGATTGTAACCCCATAGACAGAGGTTTGAGCCCTCTTCTTACCAAGCCCCAAGGTGTCCAACACATAAGATTGCAAATCTTAAGAGGCAGACTAACACCTGCTGGGGCTTTCCCTCGCCTCTACTTGTACGACAGGCGAGGGAAAGGTAGGTGGATGCCCGCTGGTTTGAGCGTTTAGCTGTTAACTAAAAGTTTGCAGGATCGAGGCCTGCCCACCTAGGAAGGCTTTAGCTTAATTAAAGTGTCTGCTTTGCATGCAGGAGATGTGGGGTAGTATCCCGCAAGTCTTAACAGGGACTGGGGGATTCTCACCCTCACTGGGGGCTTTGAAGGCCCCTGGTCTTTATGTTAGCCTAAGTCTCTTAAAGAGTTAAGAGTGCTGTTGCAGCGGGGGTGAGAGGAAGCAACAGGAGGGTTGCCGTTGTGGATATAGTAAGGGGTATTGTGTTTTGCAAGGACGGGAGACGTCATGGGGTTGTACCTGCTACATTGTTGGGGGATACGGTGAGGGCCATGGCGTAGGATAAGCGCAGGTAGAAGTAGAGGCTGAGGAGGGCAGTGAGGGCGGCAAAGGTGGCAGTTGCAGCTAGGTCCTGCTTGGTTAGTTCTTGTAAGATTAGTCATTTCGGTATAAATCCGGTGAGCGGAGGCAGTCCGCCTAGGGACAATAGAACAAGAGGGGTTAAAGATGTTAGGGCTGGGGCTTTAGCTCAGGAGGTAGCGAGGGTGTTGATGGTTGTGGAGTTGTTAAGCTTAAACACAAGGAATGTTGATGTTGTTATAACCAGGTACATGACGAGCGCGAGGAGGGTTAGAGAGGGGGAGTATTGTACAACTAACAGCATCCACCCGAGGTGTGCAATGGAGGAGTAAGCAAGAATCTTGCGTAACTGAGTCTGATTTAGTCCTCCTCAGCCGCCAACAAGAGTTGATGTGAGGCTTAGTGTGATAAGGAGGGTTGAGTTGGCAGGTTGTACTTGTATAAGTAGGGCAAAAGGGGCCAGTTTTTGTCAAGTGGACAAAATAAGTCCGGTGGTGAGGTCTAGGCCTTGGATGACTTCAGGTAGTCAGGAGTGTAGGGGGGTTAGTCCCATCTTTAGTGCTAAAGCAAGGGTGACCATGGTGACGGGCAGGGGGTGAGACATCTGTTGAATGTCCCATTGTCCTGTTAGTCAAGCGTTGGTGGTACTTGCAAAGAGCAATATTGCTGCCCCGGTTGCTTGTGTGAGAAAATACTTAGTCGTAGCTTCAACGGCTCGGGGGTGGTGATGTTGTGCCATGAGTGGGATAATGGCTAGTGTGTTCATTTCTAGGCCCATTCATGCGAGGAGTCAGTGGGAGCTGGCGAAAGTAATGGTAGTTCCTAGGCCAAGCCCAAATAAGAGGGTGGATAAGATGTAGGGGTTCATTAGTAAAAGAAGGATTTTAACCAACATATTTGGGGTATGGGCCCAAGAGCTTAATTAGCTGATCTTACTAGGAAGTGGTGTAGTGGAAGCACGAAGAGTTTTGATCTCTTCAGGTAGGGTTCGAACCCCTTCTTTCTAAGGAGCTGGGGGGACTCTAACCCCCATGAGTCACTCTATCAAAGTGGTCCTTTCTTCAGGCACGGCTCCTGAGTTATAATTGTGGGGGTAGTCCGGCGAAAGCAATCGGGAGGGCAAGGTGTCAGATAACCAGGGCGAGGGTGAGGGGCAGGAAGTTCTTTCAGATAAGATGCATAAGTTGGTCGTATCGAAATCGGGGGTAGGAGGCCCGGACCCACAAAAACAGTACGGATAGAAAGGCCGCTTTGGTTATTAGGTTGAGGGTTGTGAGTTCTGGAGTCGAAGGAATGTGAGAGGCCCCCAGGAAAAGGGTGGCGGAAAGTGTATTTATTAATAAGATGTTGGCATATTCGGCCAGGAAGAAGAGAGCAAAAGGTCCTCCTGCATATTCCACGTTAAAGCCCGAGACTAGTTCTGATTCTCCTTCTGTGAGGTCGAAGGGAGCGCGATTTGTTTCAGCAAGGGTGGAGATATATCACATGGCAGCAAGGGGTCAAGCAGGTAGAATTAGTCATACACTCTCTTGAGCTACGTTGAAGGTTTGTAAGGTGAAGCCTCCAGTGAAGATAATAATATTAAGCAGAATCAGTCCAAGGCTGACTTCGTACGAGATGGTTTGGGCTACTGCTCGTAGGGCGCCAATTAAAGCGTATTTTGAGTTGGATGCTCAGCCAGAGCCTAAAATTGAATAAACTGCAAGGCTGGAGAGGGCAAGAATGAATAGGATGCCTAAGTTAAGGTCAAGCACGGGGTAGGGGAGGGGCAGGGGGGCCCAAAGGGTGAGAGCGAGGGTGAGTGCTAGAATTGGGGCAAGAAGAAATAGTACGGGAGAGGCGGTGGAAGGGCGAACGGGCTCTTTGATGAAGAGCTTGAGACCATCGGCGATAGGTTGTAGGAGCCCGTAGGGTCCCACAACGTTAGGGCCTTTTCGTAGTTGTATGTAGCCAAGTACTTTTCGTTCAAGGAGGGTGAGAAAGGCAACGGCTAGAAGAACAGGGACGATGAAAGTGAGGGGGTTAACAATATGTGTAATGAGGGAATGCATCATAGTTGAGGAGAGGATTTGAACCTCTGTCGAAAGGGCTTAGGTCTTTTGCAATTACCGGGCTCTGCCACTTCAACATGCCTTTCTCTTAGGCATAGGGGCATGCCCTATTGCCTATTTTATTTGTCTTCACTAGGTGAGGGGGAGGCGTGCCTCTAGCATGGGCCTCTTCTTTTCGGTCCTTTCGTACTAGAAAAGAGCATAGCATAGATAGAAACTGACCTGGATTACTCCGGTCTGAACTCAGATCACGTAGGACTTTAATCGTTGAACAAACGAACCCTTAATAGCGGCTGCACCATTAGGATGTCCTGATCCAACATCGAGGTCGTAAACCCCCTTGTCGATATGGGCTCTAAAAGAGGATTGCGCTGTTATCCCTAGGGTAACTCGGTCCGTTGATCGGCACTGCCGGATCTTGTTGGTCAGAAGTTCTGTTTTCTAGAGCTGTAGCTCTTGGCTGTAGGAAAAGTAATCCCATTCCACGTGGGGGTTTTTTAATTCCCCGCGGTCGCCCCAACCGAAGACATTAGGGCAGGGCCCACTTGGTTTAGCCCTTTGTTCGGGGTGCTTAACGTGGGCTGCTTTCGTGTCTAAAGCTCCATAGGGTCTTCTCGTCTTATGGTTGTATCCCCGCTTCTGCACGGGGAGATCAAGTTCATTGACCGGAGAGAGGAGACAGCTAAGCCCTCGTTATGCCATTCATACGGGTCTTCATTTAAAAGACAAGTGATTGCGCTACCTTCGCACGGTCAAAATACCGCGGCCGTTAAACAAATAGTCACAGGGCAGGCGGGACCTCTTATTTCTAGTGTCACAAGAGGCGATGTTTTTGGTAAACAGGCGAGGCTTGTGTTTGCCGAGTTCCTTTTCTCTCTTTAAGTCTTTCCCTGGGGGCACACCTGTGTGGGGTTAACGGTTTATCGTTGGAGGCTCTTCTGGTTGTTTGGTTTGCTGTCCAATGCCCTCTTTGTTTGGGGTCGTTAATGGTCGGTGGGGTGTCCGTTCCGATGTACACGTGTGCGGGGAGAGAGTCTTGACTCTCTTATTACTCATATTAGCATAGTCACTCCCATGGGGGCATGGGACGGTCCAGTATGTTTAGGGGGGTAAGATAGGGGGATCAGAATAAGAAGGGGAGGTTGTATGTTCGAGCTTTAACGCTTTCTAAAGGGATGGCTGCTTTTAGGCCCACCGGAACACCTGGCTTTAAGTTATTATGATCTTTACCCTCCTAACAAAGTTGTGTCTTGATTCAAAGGGGCTGTACCCCCTTTGACTAACTCCCTTGGTTTCTTTTGGTATCAATAGGGGTAAAACTAGTGTGAAAAAAGAAGCTAAGGGGCTGAACTTCTATTCATTTCTTGGACAACCAGCTATAACTAGGTTCGGTAGGTTTGTCACCTCTACTCAAAGTTCTCCCCACCCTTTTGCCACAGAGACGGGTATGCCCTATTAATAGGCTGTCTTGAAGTAGCTCACGTAGTTTCGGGACGTCAAACTAAAGTTCGCTTTGCTTGAGCTACACTCGCTAAATCATGATGCAAAAGGTACGAGGTTCAATCTCTGCTTTTTTAGGCTTCACTGGGTTGTTTCACTTCTCTTTCAGCATTCCCTTGCGGTACTTTCTCTATTGCGCCTCTTGTCCTTTTCTATCGCCTATACTAAGGGGGAAAAATGGTTTGTTTAATTTAAATACTAGGGTATTTAGGGGTTATTAACAGGGGTTTGTTGAAATTTACTAGTTGGGCTAGCTGTTGGGTGTCAGGGCGACCCGGCTTGCACGGGTGACTTCTCAGTGTAAGGGAGATGCTTTTCTATTTTAGCCACGCTCTGATTTTACCAAGTGCACCTTCCGGTACACTTACCATGTTACGACTTGCCTCCCCTTCTTGATTGTTAGGTTTTAGTTAAGTGGTTGTGGCTTTTGGGGAGAGTGACGGGCGGTGTGTGCGCGCTTCAGGGCCAATTTCAGCGGGACGCTCTACTTCCAGCTTACTGCTAAATCCTCCTTCAGATGTGTGTTTCAGTGCATCATTCGTGTTCGCTGTGGTAGCGAATGTAGCCCATTTCTTGCCCCTCCATACGCTACACCTCGACCTGACGTTTTAGGCTGTACCAGTCTTGCTTACTATTAACCCTTCACAGGGTAAGCTGACGACGGCGGTATATAGGCGGGTAAAACAAAGAGGGGTGAGGTTGAACGGGGGTTATCGGTTCTAGAACAGGCTCCTCTAGGTGGATCTAAAGCACCGCCAAGTCCTTTGGGTTTTAAGCTATTGCTCGTAGTACCCGGGCGGATAGTGGGTGTGTAGTACTATCAATGTTTAGGGCTAGGCATAGTGGGGTATCTAATCCCAGTTTGTTCCTTAGCTTTCGTGGGTTCAGATCAGATAAAGCGACTTTCGTGGTTGAACTTCCTGTCTTCGGTTACGTATAACAGTCTTGAAGATGTTTAGCTTTAGTGCGATTTTTAACCTAACCACGCTTTACGCCGGTGTTTGTCAACTTGGGCCTCTCGTATAACCGCGGTGGCTGGCACGAGTTTTACCGGCCCTCTTAGCTTTAACTAAGTCAAGTTTTCACTTATAGCTTAATGTCTATCACTGCTGAGTTCCCTTGAGGGTGTGGCTAAGCAAGGTGTCGTGGGCTTAATAGGATGTGCCTGATACCAGCTCCTTGTTTCCGGGCGGGGAACTGTAGGGCATTCTCACAGGGGTGCGGATACTTGCATGTGTAAGTTTGGCTAAAGTTGATAATAAAGTCAGGACCAAGCCTTTGTGCTTGCGGGACTTTCATAGGGTCCATCTTAACATCTTCAGTGTTATGCTTTAATTAAGCTACGTTAGC